CGGTATATTTGCATCAGGCTTAGCCCCTACTAGTAAGAAGGTGTTCCCGAAAGGGGACGAAACCTGTCTAAGATCCTGTGTGCGGCTTAGTAGCGCGTGAACAGAACACGTAGCCTAAGCGGAACTAAATATTCAACCAACCTATGATCCATTTTTTTAATCAGCTTACTATCAATAAACCATGTGTTAGGTTCTCGTTGCGGGAGATCTTGGAACATGCCCGTCGTGTGAATGCGCATACAAATAGGGTCACCCTCCGCCCTTTATTCGAATGGTGGTTTCAGCTTCCTTCCCCATACCATAGAAAAAGGGTTTTCCGGCCCTCTAGGTCGAGGAGCGGATAAGGTATTTCTCCATTTGATGCTGGAGGAGTGCGTGCGAGACTTCCGGATGCGGAAATCCCGCGATAGCTGCTTCTTTCATTTCTTGTATAGAGCATTTTTGTACCCATTTTTTTTCGTAGTAGGTGCCTTCATGGGTCGGGCCAGAGTGTCGTTGATAAGCTCTAACGCTGGAGCGATGGCATGAGTCGGACTGCAGGCGCGGGTTGGACCGTGGGCGTAGACTAGTTTGCAGGCATGGGCCGAACCGCGTGCATGGACTGGATCATGGACGCGAGTCAGGAATGCTCTTTTTTCTTTATCTGCCGCGACCGCATACGAGGGCACATTGTTCCACTAAAATCTCCCATCTAATTTTTCTTGTTATTTTCCCGATCGTCGAATGCGAGATCGGAAGGCGTAGCAATTTTAATCACGCCGCATCGCAAAAAAGTCTTATCTCGGGCAGCGTTGTAGTCTCGGGTTTCTTGTAGCTTTGGGGATTGGTAAATTACTTTCTTTCCTGCAAAAAAGGAAGAACCATTGATCATCTTCATCTTCGGGCTGCACTTGGTTTCGGTAATTTCAGCATATCATTGCCTATATCCTATATAAAATAAAGGGCTCGTTTGACTTTGAGCTCTTCTTGATGTCAAAGTGCAAACCCTTTCGATGACCTTCTTTCTTCCCTTTGTCTTTGCTACCTTTAGGAGGTCTCCGACTTCTATCTGCGACATTAGCATATGCGTGCCGTTCAATCAGGTTTGCCCTGCTTCCAGTAGCACGTTGAGAGAGTTCATCGAAAGTAGTAGGGCCTCCAGCAATAATCAAGCCCGAGCGCAATTCAATGCGGATTCCCGCAATACAAATTTTTCCCAATTTCTCTTGATTCTGCTAACTGATTTCGTGGGAGAAAGGCTTGCTAATAAACGGAATCGTTCCATAGCTCAACCGACTCCTCGGGTTCCTTTTTACTACGCCGTAAATCTTCCGACGTGATAGATTTCCTCAAAGAACGGGAGCATAATAACTCAAACAACTTGTCTCAGGACCTAATAGATCTCGCTTTCAGTCTGGAGAACCAGCGGAAAGCGTTCTTTCGGAGCGCGCTAGGGAACTGCTTGATAAGCAGCTTTTTATGTTGAGCGATATCAACGCATTGTGTCTGAAATTTGGCTAAATGCTCGAAATGAGCGATATGTTCTTTTGGATCACCAGTCTCGTCAAATGTATCAAACTTCGAAGGGACGTAGTATCGCGGGAACGCTTTCTTGGCCACGCTGTCATCATATGGCCAGCTCCTATGATCTTCATTTATAGACTGTGCTGTGGTGGCGATGATCTCCTTAACTGCATCTTTCCACTTTTGATCTGCAACGGCCATCACGGACGAAGAAGAGGTCGGCTTTCGAATAGTAGGGTGGTGGCATATCAATGATTGCCTTGGCCTTGCAGTTCTTCTTGTTGTAATGCACTAGTCAGAGAGAGTCCTAGTTTGGGTTTTCCTGATGTGATGTGAACCTATAAAAAAGGGGCAACATGCTTCGTTTCTTATAGCATGATTTGTATTCTCCTCTCATTTATTTATATGAATAGGGGAATTTCTTGTTGTTCAACAACCCTTGGTTGCCTGTTGTTAACAGATAAAACATACTAGGAATACAGCATTGGGGATGTTCATCTTACCGGACCACTATTCCTGACTAAAGATAGGGGGAATAGAATAAGGTACGACCTAATTTGAATTACTTACGATATTTCTTTCGTTCAATGAATTCATGTCTCTTCTTTTTTGGCTGCTCCCACGACAAGTTTTTTTCTTTACATAATGAAACTTATCGTAGTGGCACTCTTCGGTCCGTTAAACCAACTCCAACCAAGAGTTGGTTCTTAACCAAAGACGAGATTGCACAACTTCAACATTCAATCGCGCAGCGCTGCCCATTAAAGAAAGGTAGCGGACAGCGACGCTGACGGATTAAGTCATAACATCTGAACATCAGACCATATTTGTTAAACTTACTTAACGGGTCTTTCCGATCAGGACGTAGACAAACCGCAGGTGGATCTAATAGTTGTTCCAAAGGTAAAGTGAAGTCACAACAGGCTTCCTCATACCACCGGACATATCGTACGAGAGATTCCACCCAATATCTGAGCATGACTTTCTCCACGTAGAAGTCCCCTTCTTCAGTGAGCTTACGCTCAAAATCATCCCGCACAGACAACAAATACTTGTCATCTGGACGACACGACTCCAAAAGAAAATACCGCACCATACCAAGGTGATAGCAATTAACTACTAACCCATCTGGAAAACCTAAGCAGATAGGAAACGGTAGTGGTATGATTCCACCAGGCGAGAAGGCCACCAAAACGTATCTATACCAGTGTCAGTTATATTGAGTCCTTAGCCAAAGACGAATACCGGCTGTAGCCAGCCTCTTTAAACCTCAAAGAGACCTGAAGGGAAGAACATCCAATTGATTTTAACACAGGCAGCCACGCTGAATCGAGTGGACCGAATCATTTTCAACAAGCGGGGCGATCAGTGGGATCCCGTTTTCTTTGTCCGTTAAGCCTCACAGCTATGCTTTTTATTCTTTTGTCGAATCCGAGTTCTTCATGCCATGAAGACCAGCCAAGCCGAACTAAAGCACAACCCTTCTCTTCTCGTCTTTACTTTGCTTTCAATGGACCCCATCTGTATCCTTCCCAGCGACCCTGCTTGTGTCGACCAGCCAAGCAGATGTGATTCTGTCTCTTCCCTTCCTATTATCACTGAAATTAAGATTGACTCTCTCTCCTTGCTCGTTTCACTCCTTTCCGTGAAGAGCACACTAGGCACCAAGTCGCAGTGACAACGCCTTTCAGCGGTAGTCCTCCGGTAATCAAGCAAGAACAAACAATCATTCATCGGAGGGAGCGTGGATTGTTTTCAAGTCAGGCAGATAGGTGCTCCTTTAAGACCATTTTTTGTCGCCCTTTTTTTCGGGCAGAGACGAACACACAATTCCAACGGCAGCAGGAGAAAGAGAGACTTTCAAACCCGATACATCCACTGCAAGATCCGATGTGCTGAACTACTGAACGGAAAAGTGAGACTATTCCTCACTCGACTTCCACCCGCCCGGCTAGTCGCATCAAAGGCATTCACTCCGGAGTTGTTTGTCGAGAGGGAAGAAGGGCAAGCAGGTCCCCAGAACGGTCTCAGAGTACGCAAGTCTTACTTCGATTGGATAAAGAGGTCGGGTTAGGCCAGGAAGGCTAAAGCTGCTAATGAAATTCGTAAATGCACTGAGGTTACCCCTAACCAGCTCTCTGACGGCGATAGGATGAGGCACCTCTTTATCTAGATGGACTTTACAATGCTGTTCAAGAGATGATGGCTCTTCGCAAAGTCCCGGGACGCTTCCCCTTTTAGATGCTTCAGCCAGTTCTCGCCAAGACATATCATAACATTCTCGAAAGCTAGGCTCTTCTCGACCATGAAGTCAAGGCGAGCCAGATTCTGAGGAGGAAGCAGTAGGTAAAGCAGCCGTTGAAGCAGTCACATTAAAGATTCATATCTATATTCTGGGCTTCGTGATCGAGCCGACCTAAGTTTAGTGATCGATCTGAGGAGTCGGTGGACCCAGCACCTGGACCTACTGGCTATTATTCCCACCCAACAAAGAATGTAACTATTCCCATCCTCCCGAAGCAGGTGCGGAAAGCTCCAACTCAAACTTCTAATAGCTACTTCTTTTTCTCGCTCTTTCCGGAGTTGTTGTTCCCATGTTTCCACCGTCGGGGAAACGATTCATAAAGTGCTACGCTCCTTCGGTCGTGTTTGGAGTTTTTCTCACAGGTGGAGTGACTGCTCGATCCATTAGGGTGCTCGCATCAGTTCTCGGACCGGTCTAGCACTCAACATATTAGTTTCTATAGTGGGTTTGACGCCCGAACCCGAAGGTGCCAAATGAACGCATTATCCGTTAGTTGCTCGTCACTAATCAGTTTCTAGTGATTCCACGTTCATAGTTCTTCCATTTTTCCGGTCCTGGGCGGGCGGTCGAAGGAAGAAAGAACGATAATAGAAGCAAGGAACGAGAATAAAGGGAGGTGGGTCGGTGAAGGGAGCGAGCACTCATAGCAAGGCAAGAAAGCAAGCCAGCTGTAGGTCAGAGGAGGGGGGATACCCGGGTTAAAGGTAGCCCAAGTCAGTCGATCAGTTAGTGGCTGGCGCTTGGCTTCGTGCAGGCCTTTGCCTTCTTGCCTCAGCATCTTGACCGGAACCCTCACATGACCCAACTTAGCACTGTCGCTTACCTCGTCAGCCCAGCCTGACGACCAAAAGCCTTACTAGCACTTCCGAAGTCTCCCGCACCAACGTTCATGCTAGCAACCAAGTCTCAGCTCCAGCTAGCCAACAGTCAGCCGAAAGGGGGTGTGACACGCCTCCCCCACTCAACTCCTCGACGCCCCGGCCGAGGTAGGAAAATAAACCCATAACATTCTTCTCCTACTCAAGATCGTTCCGCCAAGAAAGATCTTCAACTGGTTTACAACTGAGTTCGTTACTTTGATCTGTTGAAATCTGACCCCAGTAGTTTCCCATTCTGTTGGACCAGGCACCACTCTGAGACTTTGTTAGCGAAGCTGGCGAGCAAAGCTTGTCTGCCTTCCCTAAGGCGCGGTTTTGGGGCAATCTAAGCCCGAGTGATCCCCCCAGTTCCCAGGCCTAACCCCACCTGCTTTTAGTTTTGTATCGAAAACTTCTCAAAAAAAAGATCTTTCTCTTCCCTCTTTCGAGCATAGTCAGTATATATATCTAGCTTTCATGCATCCTAGGGTAAGCTGTGTACTAAGACACCTCTTGTCTTTGCTTAACACACTCCCCCGAATTTTCCAGCTATATATCAGGTTCGAACAGGTCGTCTTCAGGGCAAGTCCTGGCTCGGCCGTAAGGTCAACCAAGACAGACAAACCCGCCAAGCCGAGGAGGCAGTTAGATTAGGAAGCCTGAATACGGAAGCTGACTTAGTCTCAATCATCTTTTTTGTTTGGTCAGAACAAGGAAAAAGCCTATGTGGTGGGTTCGACTCCCACAGGAGCGCACATTAATTACCAATCAGCTGCTTTTTTTTCATTCAATTCAAGGAAGGGCATGATTAAATATACTATGATATTATTTCGCGGTCCTGATTGAATGAATCAACTATTTAATTTCATAGTAATTTAATTGGCTATATGGCATCTATTTTTCAAGTGCGAGAGATTTCCGCGGCCTGTAACACATGGTTATCAAGCCGTGAAGGCCCCTACTATAAATTTACTGATTTACAAACCTACCGTAGGCCCTATGGGGAAGTTAAATAGCAAAAGGAAATTTTCAAATTTCTAAGATCGGATGTCCTAGAACCGGAGGAGAGAGCGCTAACAACCTGTTCAGTTGATCTCAAAGAGCCAACCGAACCGAGGTCGGTGGAAAAAGATTAGGTAAGCATCCAAACCAGCATCAGCCGAACTAACATATCCAGTTTATCTCGCAACATATCTAGTTTATCCTGAAGCAGCATTTCTCGAAATAGCATTCCCATAAGCAAGCAGAGAATGAAACCCTTGCTTGTTTATCCCGACGAGGGTTTATTAATCACTCAAACGGGCCTTTCTAGCCGCATCTGAATCGGCATCCCTATCCATATTATGCGCAGGGGCACCCAGATTCGAATCTGTAGAATCAATTGGAGAATCCCCATCCGCACCCGAATTGGCTAAATCTAGTATAGTAAGTAGGTGTTGTTCCGATGCGGGAATCCATTTTTTTTTAATTAAAGAGATAAGGCTGCAAGAAGAACCTAGAGAGGAGGCTTCACCGAAAGAAGAAGAAAGAAAAAAAACTCGAGTTTCTGGAAATGTTTTAAGGGGGAGGGAAGAGGAAAATTCAGAAAAAGAGAAAAAAAAAAGAAGAAGATTGAATGAATTACCCCGAACCTGCCTCCGCCGCCGTCGCACGAACCATTTATGATGGCCGCGTCTAGGTGGATTGTGGTGCTACCATTCCTTTAGGATACCTTTCGGCTTCAGTAAAAACTCTTCCCCCTTAGTTTTTATAGATATTGAGTTTGTACGGTAATTCAACTTTGAGTATGGAATTTACTTTGTTGGTTGATTGGAGTTACGGTAGTTCAATCTATAAAGGAAGGACAATCGATCGCACTTGGCGCAGAACCACCTAAAGGTGGCTCTTTATTCCCTCAAGACTTGCTTCTTATTTTTCTTTCACCCTTTATCCTATCCCCTTTTATATCAATAGGGAGCTACGAGCAAGGCAGCTCTGCTCCAGAAAGAAAAGAAGCCAGCAGGTCCTTTTCCGCTTGATCGCTAACTCATGGGCAAAGCCGTCTTTTGCCGCCCCTCATGCAGCATATGAGCGGATCTTCACTAAAACCGGCTCTATTGGTGGATGGATAGCACCCCTCACTCTGCCATGAGAACAAAGAAAGCCACACTATCTCCTTGCAGCTTTGCCTGCCGCCCTTCGGTAGTATAGTAGGATAGATAGCAAAGCCGCCTTCGGCCCTTCGCTTAGTAAGCCCCTCTTCGAGCCTCTACTGAATTCCGCTCGCCCCGGTCCTTAGTAGCGTTGACAAAGTAAACTCCTTGCTTGTGTCGTTGACAAAGGAGAACAGCCCCCCTGTTGTTGATAGAGAGCTTACTACCCCGCCCTTTATAGTCGCGACTGTTGTCATGGAAAAAGAGTTTGTTTTTTGTCAAAGAAGCATGCTTAACACAGCCTATAGCGTAAAGGCATTCGAGCTGCGTCTAAACAAAATTAAGGTAAGGGCCTGTACTCTCTCTTCTGTAGATACGCTATCCCTTTTTCTATGGTATGGGGGAAGGGAAGTGAGATCTACCGATTGATTTGATATTAGATGAGCGGCCGTACTATGATCGTTCGGGAGACATGGCCCCATGCGCTACACACAAGAATGAATTGTTATGCGGTCGGTAAACTATTTCTGCGGGCAGCCTATCAAATCAGATCACGTATTTTTGAATATGTCGTTCCGTCATGTATTCGGTCTTCCATTTTGATGTTCCTGCTCGTGCCCGGAGAGAGAATGGGCACGACTCCCCCTCTTCCCGTTCTACTGTCCAAAACACGCCGGCCATTCTAAGTTCTGGGGTCGGATAG